GTTGACTCGGGGTATTCAGGAAGAAGAAGTTGGTCCAGCTCGATACCGTCAAGAATTCTTGACTATTGCATGGGAACAGATTCATCTTCGAAATATTTATCCCTTCCAATATTTTTCTATTGGAGCTTCTCTCATTCCTTTTATCGAGCATAATGATGCGAATCGGGCTTTAATGAGTTCTAATATGCAGCGTCAAGCAGTTCCGCTTTCTCAGTCCGAAAAGTGTATTGTTGGAACCGGCTTGGAACGCCAAGCGGCTCTCGATTCAGGGGGTTCGGCTATAGCCGAACGCGAGGGAAAGATCATTTATACCGATGCTGAAAAGATCGTTTTATCAGGTAATGGGGACACTATAAGCATTCCGTTGGTTATGTATCAGCGTTCCAACAAGAATACTTGGATGCATCAAAAACCTCAGGTTCATCGGGGTAAATGCCTGAAAAAGGGGCAAATTTTGGCGGATGGTGCGGCTACGGTTGGTGGCGAACTCGCTTTGGGGAAAAATGTATCAGTAGCTTATATGCCATGGGAGGGTTACAATTCTGAAGATGCCGTACTCATTAGCGAACGTCTAGTCTATGACGATATTTATACTTCTTTTCATATCCGGAAATATGAAATTCAGACTCATGTGACAAGCCAAGGACCTGAAAGAATCACTAATGAAATACCTCATTTAGAGCCTTATTTACTCCGCAATTTAGACAGAAATGGAATTGTGATGCTGGGATCTTGGGTAGAAACTGGTGATGTTTTAGTAGGTAAATTAACGCCTCAGACAGCGAAAGAATCATCCTATGCTCCAGAAGATAGATTATTACGAGCCATACTTGGCATTCAGGTATCCACTGCAAAAGAAACTTGTCTAAAGTTGCCTATAGGCGGAAGAGGTCGAGTTATTGATGTCAGGTGGGGCCAGAAAAAGGGGGGTTCCATTTATAATCCAGAAATGATTCGTGTATATATCTCACAGAAACGTAAAATAAAAGTGGGCGATAAAGTAGCTGGAAGACATGGGAATAAAGGTATCATTTCAAAAATTTTGCCTAGACAGGATATGCCTTATTTGCAAGATGGAACACCTGTTGATATGGTATTCAATCCATTAGGAGTACCTTCGCGAATGAATGTGGGACAGATGTTTGAATGCTCGCTCGGGTTAGCGGGAGACCTGCTGGGCAGACATTATAGAATAACACCCTTTGATGAGAGATACGAGCAAGAGGCTTCGAGAAAACTAGTGTTTTCTGAATTATATGAAGCCAGTAAGCAAACAGCAAATCCATGGGTATTTGAACCCGAGTATCCTGGAAAGAGCAGAATATTTGATGGAAGAACAGGAGATCCTTTTGAACAACCTGTTATAATAGGAAAGTCCTATATGTTAAAATTAATTCATCAAGTTGATGATAAAATCCACGGACGTTCCAGTGGTCATTATGCACTTGTTACACAACAACCCCTTAGGGGAAGGGCTAAGCAAGGTGGACAACGAGTAGGAGAAATGGAAGTTTGGGCTCTAGAGGGATTTGGTGTTGCTCATATTTTACAAGAGATGCTCACTTATAAATCCGATCATATTAGAGCTCGTCAGGAAGTACTTGGTACCACGATCGTTGGGGGAACAATACCTAATCCTGAGGGTGCGCCAGAATCCTTTCGATTGCTCGTTCGCGAACTACGATCTTTATCTCTGGAACTGAATCATTTCCTTGTATCTGAGAAAAACTTCCAGATTAATAGGAAGGAAGTTTGATCGGAATGAATCAGAATTTTTCTTCTATGATCGATCAGTATAAACATCAACAACTTCGAATTGGATTAGTTTCTCCTAAACAAATACGTGCTTGGGCCAACAAAATCCTACCGAATGGAGAGATAGTTGGAGAGGTGACAAAACCCTATACTTTTCATTACAAAACCAATAAACCGGAAAAAGATGGGTTGTTTTGTGAAAGAATTTTTGGACCTATAAAAAGTGGAATTTGTGCTTGTGGAAATTATCGAGTGATCGGGGGTGAAAAAGAAGAACCGAAATTTTGCGAACAATGCGGAGTCGAATCTGTTGATTCTCGGATCCGAAGATATCAAATGGGATACATCAAACTAGCATGCCCGGTGACTCATGTGTGGTATTTGAAACGTCTTCCTAGTTATATCGCGAATCTTTCAGATAAACCTCTTAAGGAATTAGAAGGCCTGGTATACTGCGATGTGTGATTTGATCGAAATTACGATTTTACAGATTCAGAATGAAAAACTGTCATCCTATTTAATCCGATTGGGATGCCTCTAGCTCTGACATGTCTATTGGTAAGAATAACATGAAGCTCAGAATTTTGGGTGTGGGTGTATTCAATACCTCCAAATGAAAGAGGAATTAATCCATGGTCGACTCCCTAAGAGAGTAATAGGGAATTGCTAGTTGTACCTCGTTAAACTTTTTTCATGTTCTTTCGTGGATCTAGCCATTAGATTCCTTTTAGAATTCTAAATTTAT